ATATAATTATATAATTATATAATTATATTATTATAATATTATAATATATGATAATAATATGATGAATATTTAATTAAGTGGAGGGCTTGGTTCAAATTTAAAGGTCTCCCCTATTTTTTTTTGGGGGGGTAGGGGGGGTATACGTTAATTTTATAAAAGAAGAAGGGGGTGAAATTGTATGATTGTTGAATTGTATTATTATTTATGTCCTTGATATCAATAATGTAATTCTTGTATAATGTCTTAATTCATTAACTAACATTGTCACAAACAAGAAAAAATGTTCAACCTTGATAAACCGTTGACGCGCTGCACTCTGAAATGTCAATTGAAAGGAAAGAGAGAAAAAATAACCTGACCCCTGTGGAGAGAACGCCCGGCATGTGGGATTATCTCACTAATGAACTCCACCACACAACTTATGTCAGCGTCGATGAAAGAATGAGGAATAAATCAATCAATGGCCCTGAAGTAGGAACCAAATGCCAGGAATAATTCATTTAGTGAAACCCCCACTATTATTGTCCCTCACCTTCAATAATAATATGCATTAAGAAATCAACTGATGGTCGGTTCTTACTACATTAATAATTGGTATTTTACGGGATGTTGAGTCCTGGTATATCTCAACTGATGAGTTTATTGTTCGGTCTTAAATTTCGTTCAGTTTTTAATAATTTATAGGGGTTTTCCAGTTATGCTTTTAGTGTTTTTAGTTTTATGTACTTGCTTTATGTGTTAAAAATATTATAGTTGAATATATTAATGGTATGTCTTAATTATGCATTATATTAATGTTTAATATATATGAATGGGGATAATACATATATGTATTATCAAAAAGTAGTTTAATTAAGAATGCTGGCTTTGGGAGCCAGTGGTGGGGGTTGAAGTCCCTTCTTTTTGAGCATAAGGGGGGAATTTAACCCCCGACATTCGGTTTACAAGACCGACGCTCTGAATCTGAGCTACTAATGCTTGTTAGTTTAGTATTTTGTTTTCTAGTCAGCCGGCTATTGGCATTAAGATTAGGAAGAGGGAGAAATAAAGCACTGAAGCAATTTGTCCGATGATAATGTAAGGATGTTCGACGGGTATGCCTCCAATTCAGGTTAGGATGACTACATCGGCAATTAAGGTTCAGAATAGGAATTGTGATAGTGGGCGGAATGTTAGGCTTCGTTGTTTAGAGGTGTGTAAGAAAGGAACTACTATAAGAATTAAGATTGAGGCAAGAAGGGCTAGAACACCTCCTAGCTTATTGGGGATAGACCGTAGGATTGCGTATGCAAATAGGAAATATCACTCTGGTTTGATATGGGCGGGGGTGACGAGAGGATTGGCTGGTGTGAAGTTGTCAGGGTCTCCGAGGTAGTTTGGGGAGAACAGGGCGAGTGTTGCGAGGGCTGAGAGCATGATTGTGAAGCCCAGCAGGTCTTTGTAAGAGAAGTATGGGTGGAATGGGATTTTGTCTGCGTTTGAATTAAGACCTAGGGGGTTGTTGGAGCCTGTTTCGTGAAGAAAAATAAGATGTACGACGGCAGCGGCTGCAACAATAAATGGGAGGAGGAAGTGGAAGGCAAAGAATCGCGTTAGAGTGGCGCTGTCTACTGAAAAGCCCCCTCATACTCATTGAACGAGTGTGTTTCCTACGTAGGGGACGGCAGAGAGCAGGTTTGTAATTACAGTGGCACCTCAGAAGGATATTTGTCCTCATGGAAGAACGTACCCTACGAAAGCGGTGGCTATCACTAAAAGTAAGAGGACTACACCTACGTTTCAAGTCTCTTTACTTAGGTAAGAGCCGTAGTAGAGACCTCGGCCGATATGGGAGTATAAGCAGATAAAAAAGAACGAGGCACCGTTTGCGTGTAGATTGCGAATTAGTCAGCCGTAGTTTACGTCTCGGCAAATATGGGCTACGGATGAAAAGGCGGTAGAGATGTCGGATGTGTAGTGTATTGCAAGGAAGAGCCCTGTGATGATTTGTGTGATAAGGCATAATCCCAGTAGGGAACCAAAGTTTCATCAGGCGGAAATGTTTGAGGGGGTGGGAAGGTCAATTACTATGTCGTTTACGATTTTTAGTAGGGGGTGGGTTTTGCGTAGGCTGGCCATTAGTGTTTTTGTAGTTGAGTAACAACGATGGTTTTTCACGCCATAGGTCCTGGTTAAAATCCTGGCAGAAACTATGTTTTATGCGCTTGTTTTTCTTTTATTAGGGATGTTGGTTGTGATAATTGTACTGTCTACAAATCCTGCTCCTTTTTATGGAGTTTTCAATTTGGTGTTGGTTGCCCTTCTTTGCTGTGGGGCTTCAGTTTTGCACGGGGGAACTTTCTTGTCTTTGGTGTTGTTAATGATTTATATGGGGGGTATGTTGGTTGTATTTATTTATTCGTCAGCGCTGTCTGCAGATAAGGATCCTAAGGCGCCTACAGGTTGACAGGTGGTTTTATTCTTTTTTGGATATTTTTTTTTTGTTTTTGGTATCTTGTACACAAATATGGTCCTTGATGAAAAGGTTTGATGAGGGGTTTCTGGGGAAATAGACTGAGATGCAGTTTTTCGAGGTGACATGGATGGGGTTTCACTTATATATTCTAGCGGTGGGGGAGTATTACTGCTAGGAGCTTGGGTCTTGTTATTGACATTGCTTGTAGTGTTAGAGCTGGTGCGGGGGTTGGGGCGGGGGGCTCTTCGAGCAGTTAGGTGAGAAGAACGAGGGTGGATAGAGCAAGGGTGGTGAGGAAGAGGACAAGGTATGTCTTGATTGATCCTTGTTGGATGTTACTAACGGTAGAGATGAGGGGAGTGTTGATAGATGAGATTGTTTTGGGTCCAACTTTTTCTAGTCAGGTTAGGTCAATAATTTGGGTAGCAATTGTTTGTCCTAAAATGAGATTAATTTTAGGAGAGGCACGGTGTACAATTGTTGGGAAAAAGCCAAGTATATTTGAGAAGTGGTGGGGGGATAGGTGTGGTGTAGGTTTAAGTTGTTTGGAGGTTAAGGAAGCTAATTCTAGGGCGATTAGGAGCCCCAAGATTGTGACGATGAGTGCAGTAAGTTTAACAATTATAGGTATTGATATTACAGGTGTTTTTGTTGGGAGAAGGTTTGTGGTGATTAATAGGCCAGCAATAATGCTGCCTCATGCTAGTCGTTTGATGGGGTTAATTACAGATGGGTTGTTTTCATTGATTGGTGAAAGGGGATTAAAGCGAGGGTGGCCTATAGATACGTAGAATACGACTCGTAGGCTGTAGATAGCTGTGAAAGAAGTTGCTAGGAGGGTGAGGCATAGGGCTCAGGCGTTTAATTGGGAGGTGGTTAAAGATTCGATGATAGCATCTTTGGAGAAGAAGCCAGCTAGGAAGGGGGTTCCGGTTAGGGCTAAGCTGCCGATTGTTAGGCATGAAGAGGTAACAGGGGTCAAGTGGTGTATTCCTCCCATTTTTCGGATATCTTGTTCATCGTTTAAGCTGTGAATAATGGAACCAGAGCATAAGAATAACATGGCTTTGAAAAAAGCGTGGGTGCAGATGTGTAGGAAGGCAAGTTGGGGTTGATTTAGGCCGATGGTAACTATTATTAGGCCTAATTGACTGGAAGTTGAGAAAGCTACAATTTTTTTGATATCGTTTTGGGTTAGGGCGCAGATGGCGGTAAATAGGGTGGTTAGGGCCCCTAGGCATAGGCAGAGTGTGAGGGCTGTTGGGTTGGCTTCTAAAAGGGGGGAGATACGGATTATTAAGAAGATTCCTGCAACAACCATAGTGCTAGAGTGGAGTAGGGCAGAGACCGGTGTAGGACCTTCTATTGCAGAAGGAAGTCACGGATGAAGTCCGAATTGAGCTGATTTGCCTGTTGCGGCCAAGATCAGGGCAATTAGTGGGAGAGTTATGTCTATGTTTTTAGTGGAAAAGAAGATTTGTTGTAGTTCTCAGGAGTTTAGGTGGGTGGCTATTCAGGCTATAGCAATGATTAGTCCAATGTCTCCGACTCGGTTATAAATGACTGCTTGTAGGGCGGCTGTATTAGCGTCTGCTCGTGCGTATCATCAGCCGATAAGAAGGAATGATATGATACCGACTCCTTCTCAGCCGATGAAGAGTTGAAATATGTTATTGGCGGTGACGAGGATAATTATTGCGATTAGGAAGATCAGAAGGTACTTAAAGAATCGGTTTATGAATGGGTCTGAGTGTATGTATCAGGATGCAAATTCTAAAATGGATCAGGTTACGTATAGTGCCACTGGGGTAAAGATAATTGAGTAGGAGTCGAATTTAAGGCTGATGTTGATGTCAAAAGTGAGGGTGTTTATTCAGTTTAAGTTAGTGATGATAGACTCAGTTCCTTCGTTAAGGTGGAGGCATAGGGGCAGGAGGCTGACGAGGAAGGCGTATTTTACTGCTGTTTTCACTTGGGTGAGTGCTCAGTTTGGGTTTTGTGGTTTTGGGGAAAGGGTTGTTAAAACTGGATAAATGAGTAGTGCAAAGATAATAATCAGGGTAGATGTTATAATTAGAGGAGTGGAGTGCATAGCTTTTACTTGGAGTTGCACCAAGAGTTTTTGGTTCCTAAGACCAACGGATTAGCTATTATCCTTTAAAAGCTGGGCCGAATGAGCCCCGGAGTTTAACCGAGGGGGATGAAGATTAGCAGTCTTCATTGTTGCGAACCTCTTTCGGTGGACAAGAGGGTTTTAACCTCTGTTTTTAAAATCACAATCTAATGTTTTGGTTAAACTATGTCTACCAGGCAGTTCACCCTCAGATTAGTTCTGGTTTTGTAATAAGTAGGATTAGTGGGAGGAGGTGAAGGGCAATAAGAAGGTGCTCTCGGGTGTGTGATGGTTCAAGAGCTAGGAGGTGGTTGGGGGCGGGTCCTCGTTGGGTTATGAGGAATATGTAGAGTGAGTAGCCGGCAGTAATGAGTGTACCTAGTCCAGTAAGGCCAATTGTTCAGGGGGACCAATTGAATAGGGAGGTAATAATTATTAGTTCTCCTATTAAGTTGGGGAGGGGTGGTAGTGCTAAATTGGCGAGGCTTGCGATAAATCATCAGGCTGCTATTAGAGGGAGTATTATTTGTATGCCTCGAGCAAGTAGTATGGTTCGGCTGTGTGTGCGCTCGTAGCTAGTATTAGCTAAACAAAATAAGGCAGATGATGTTAACCCGTGGGCAATTATGAGGATCAGTGCGCCGGTGAATCCTCAGGGGGTTTGGATGAGAATGCCTCCAACTACCAGTCCTATGTGGCTGACCGATGAGTAGGCAATTAATGATTTTAGGTCTGTTTGACGTATGCAGATGGAACCAGTTATAATTACGCCTCAGAGGGCTAAGACAATGAAGGGGTAGCTGAGTTCTTTGGTTAAGGGGTCTAGGGTGACTAAAATTCGTATTATGCCGTAGCCCCCTAGCTTTAGTAGCACAGCGGCTAGTACTATAGATCCTGCAATGGGAGCTTCTACGTGAGCTTTGGGTAGTCAAAGGTGGACTCCGTAAAGGGGTATTTTAACTAGGAATGCCAGGATACATCCTGCCCATCAGATCTTATCTGCATATGACGTTAGTTCAAGTTGGCCTAAGTGGGGCAATATAAGGAGGGATAGGGACCCATTAGAGTTTTGTAAGAGTAGCAGTGCGATGAGGAGGGGTAGAGAGCCCGCTAGGGTGTAGAAAAGGAAGTATGTGCCTGCGTTAAGGCGTTCTGCTTGGTTTCCCCAGCGAGTAATGAGGATCAAGGTGGGGATTAGAGTGGCTTCAAATATTACGTAAAACATGATTATTTCTGTGGCGGAGAAGGCAAGGATCAAGAAGAATTGCAGGGAGGCAAGAAGTGTAATATATATTCGTTGACGGTTGATTGGTTCATGAGATGTGTGGTTTTGGCTAGCTAGGATTATTAGGGGGAGGAGTCAGCATGAGAGGATTAAAAGGGGGGTTGATAGCGGGTCAGTGGCTAAGTAGGGGTTGAGGAAAGTTCAGCCTGTTTCAGAGGCGTTTTTTAGTCATAGTAGGCTAGTGAGAGCAATTAGGAGACTGTTAAGGAGTGAAGAGGGCCATAATCACTTAGGGGGTGTCAATCATGCTGCTAGGATAAGTATAGTGGTTGGGATTAGGATTTTTAGCATTGTAGGAGGTTTAGGTTTTGTAGGTGGTCTGACCCGTGGGTACGGGCTGTGGCGACTATTAAAGCTAGTCCTACGCCAGCTTCGCATGCTGAGAATGCTAGAAGGAGTAATGGTGCGGCTGAAAAGCTGGTGGAGGATATTTGCAGGCTTCATGTTGAAAGTGCGAGGAATAGGGCTAGTATTATGCTTTCAAGACATAAGAGTGCAGATAGAAGGTGGACTCGGTAAAATGCAAGGCCGAATAGTCCTAGGAAGAAGACTGAGGTGAATGAGAGTTGGATGAGGGTCATCAGGTTAATTATGGACTTTAACCATAGTTTTTTGAGCCGAAATCAAATGTTTTAATTAAACTAATTACCTATTCGGCTCATTCAAGGCCTCCTTGAAGTCATTCGTAGGCGAGGCCAATTGTGAGGAGAATTAAAAGGGCGGAGGTTCACATAAGTGTTAGGGTGGGGGATGGGAGTTGATCTCCTCATGGGAGGGGGAGGAGAAGGGCGATTTCTAAGTCGAAAAGGAGGAACAGAATTGCGACTAAGAAGAAGCGTAGTGAGAAGGGGAGTCGGGCTGATCCTAGGGGGTCGAAGCCGCATTCATATGGTGATAATTTCTGGTAGTCTGGTGTAAGGGCGGGGAGTCAGAATGAGACGGTTATTAAGATAAGGGATAAAGCTGTGGTGATGATTAATATTGTTGTTAGTAAGTTCATTATCTTTCCTTGGAGTTTAACCAAGACTGGGTGATTGGAAGTCACAGGTACTGACTTTATACTAGAAAGATTATGAGCCTCATCAGTAGATTGAAATGTATAAGAATAATCAGACAACATCTACAAAGTGTCAGTATCAGGCGGCTGCTTCGAAGCCAAAGTGGTGTTCGGAGGTGAAGTGGAATCGGATTTGTCGTAGCAGGCATACGGCTAAGAAGGACGACCCGATGATGACGTGAAGGCCGTGGAAGCCGGTAGCGACGAAGAAGGTGGAGCCGTAAACACCATCTGCGATTGTGAAGGGGGCTTCATAATACTCTATTGCTTGCAGGAATGTGAAGTAAAAACCTAGAAGGATTGTCAGGGTGAGGGATTGGATTGCTTGTTTTCGCTCCCCTTCTATAATGCTGTGGTGAGCTCAGGTTACGGTAACCCCGGATGCCAGTAGGACTGCTGTATTTAGGAGGGGGACTTCGAAGGGATTTAAGGGGATAATGCCTGTAGGGGGTCAGCAGCCTCCTAATTCAGGAGTGGGGGCTAGGCTTGAGTGGTAGAATGCTCAGAAGAAGCCAAGGAAGAAGAATACTTCGGAGGTAATAAATAGAATTATTCCGTATCGAAGGCCTTTTTGGACAGGAGGGGTATGGTGGCCTTGGAATGTGCCTTCTCGTACAATATCTCGTCATCATTGAAGTATTGTGAGTAAAAGTAGGACTAGTCCTAGGGTTATTAGGACAGTTGAGTTAAAGTGGAATCAAATGGCTAGGCCGGATGTAAGAAGAAGGGCAGCGACTGCTCCTGTTAGAGGTCATGGGCTTGGGTCTACTATGTGGTATGGGTGTGCTTGATGGGCCATTAGACGTTTTCTTGTAGATAAAGGCTTAGAAGAAGTACGAAAACATAGGCTTGGATTATTGCGACGGCAACTTCTAGAAGTGTCAAGAGGAATAACAGGGCTGATGTTAGGATGGCGACAGTTGGTATAAGAGGGAGAAGTACGAAAGCTGCTGTAGCGATTAGTTGAATCAACAGATGACCTGCTGTAAGGTTAGCGGTTAGTCGAACTCCTAATGCTAAAGGTCGAATGAAGAGGCTAACAGTTTCGATAATAATTAGGACGGGGATCAGGGCGTTGGGGGTACCTTCTGGAAGAAGGTGACCTAGGGCTGCTGTTGGGTTGTTTCGTATTCCGATGATTACTGTTGCGAGTCACAGGGGTACAGCTAGGGCCATATTTACGGAAAGCTGTGTAGTAGGGGTGAATGTGTATGGAAGGAGTCCTAGTATGTTAATGGTAATCAGGAACACTATTAATGAGGCAAATATAAGGGCTCATTTGTGGCCTCCTATGTTTAGTGGGAGGAGCAGTTGTTGAGTAAATCGATTAATAAATTGGCTTTGGAGCGTTAAGAGGCGATTGTTGGTTCAACGGTTGGTTGGTGTGGGGAAGAGGGTCCAAGGTAATAGGAGAGCGAGGGCAATCAGGGGGATGCCAAAGGCGGTGGGGCTTAGAAATTGGTCGAAGAAGCTTAGTGTCATGTTCAGGGTCAGGGTTTGATTTCTTTGGGGCAAGTGTTTTGGGAGGAGGGCTCATTTGGGAATAAGTGAGCTATGATTTTTGGAGGGAGGAAAATTAGGAATACACATCAAGAGAAAGCCATAATGAGGAATCAAGGTGCGGGGTTGAGTTGAGGCATTTCACTAAGGGTGTTTGGTAGGCACCATTTTTAGCTTAAAAGGCTAACGCTGTGTCCGTTTTAGCTTCTTAGTGAGGCATCTTCGAGCATTAGTGAGGATCAGTTTTCAAAGTGTTCCAGGGGGACGGCTTCAACAACGATTGGTATGAAGCTGTGGTTAGCTCCGCAGATTTCAGAGCATTGGCCATAGAAAACACCAGGTCGGGATAGGATAAAGGCTGTTTGGTTTAGACGGCCGGGCACGGCATCCATTTTTACACCTAGAGAGGGGACGGCTCAGGAGTGGAGGACATCCTCTGCTGAGACTAGGATTCGAATGGGAGAGTCCACTGGTACGACCATTCGATGGTCTGTTTCTAAGAGGCGGAATTGGCCGGGGGCCAGGTCTTGTGTGGGGACTATGTATGAGTCAAAGGCTAGGTCGCTATAGTCTGTATATTCATAGCTTCAGTATCATTGGTGGCCCATGGCTTTGATTGTTAGATGGGGGTCGTTGATTTCGTCCATTAGGTAAAGAATTCGGAGGGAGGGGAGGGCAATAAGGATAAGAATAATAGCGGGTAGGATAGTTCAGATAATTTCAATCTCTTGAGAATCTAGAATGTACTTGTTAGTTAGTTTGGTGGAGACTATAGCAACAATAATGTAAAGTACTAATGTGCTGATAAGGAATACGATTATTAGAGCATGGTCGTGGAAGTGAAGGAGTTCTTCTATTACTGGTGAAGCTGCATCTTGAAACCCTAGTTGTGAAGGATGTGCCATTAATAATAAGACACGTGGGGGTCTAACCCACAATTCTACCTTGACAAAGTAGTGTAATTGCCATTTTACTAGAGTCTTATGAAGAAAGTGACAGAGTGGTCTTGTAGCTGGCTTGAAACCAGTTTACGGGGGTTCGATTCCTCCCTTTCTCGGATAGAGGTTTGGGTTTGGACGAAGGCGGGTTCTTCGAATGTGTGATAAGGAGGAGGGCATCCGTGTAGTCATTCTACATTTGTCATTGTTAGTTCAACTGATTGGACTTCTCGCTTAGCGGTGAAGGCTTCTCAGAGGATAAAGAGGAACATAATAACTGCCACTAGAGAGACTATTGATCCAATTGAGGAGACGGAGTTTCATAGGGCGTAGGCGTCGGGGTAATCGGAGTATCGTCGAGGCATTCCAGCTAGACCAAGGAAGTGTTGAGGGAAGAAGGTTAGGTTGACACCAATGAACATTACTCCGAAGTGGATTTTAGTTCAGGTGCTGTGGAGTGTATATCCTGAAAATAGTGGGAATCAGTGCACGAATGCGCCCATAATTGCAAATACAGCACCCATGGAGAGGACATAGTGGAAATGGGCAACTACGTAGTAGGTGTCGTGTAATACAATGTCTAGGGATGAGTTGGCTAGGACAATTCCGGTTAGGCCACCCACTGTAAATAGGAAGATGAAGCCGAGGGCTCATAGTATAGGGGTTTCTCATTTAATTGATCCTCCATGCAAGGTTGCAAGTCAGCTAAATACTTTGACTCCTGTCGGGATAGCGATAATTATTGTGGCGGAGGTAAAGTAGGCTCGGGTGTCTACGTCCATGCCAACTGTAAACATGTGATGGGCTCATACAATAAAGCCAAGAAGACCGATGGCCATCATGGCTCAGACCATGCCCATATAGCCGAATGGTTCCTTTTTGCCCGAGTAGTAGGCTACAATGTGTGAGATTATCCCGAAGCCAGGGAGAATTAGAATGTAGACTTCAGGGTGCCCAAAGAATCAGAATAAGTGTTGGTACAGGATGGGGTCTCCTCCTCCTGCTGGGTCAAAGAAGGTTGTATTCAGGTTTCGGTCAGTGAGAAGTATTGTAATTCCTGCTGCAAGGACTGGAAGGGAGAGCAGGAGAAGTACAGCAGTAATTAAAACGGCTCACACGAAAAGAGGTGTTTGGTATTGTGAGATTGCTGGGGGTTTCATGTTAATGATAGTTGTAATGAAGTTGATTGCCCCTAGAATAGAGGAGACCCCTGCAAGATGAAGAGAGAAGATGGTAAGGTCTACAGAAGCTCCTGCGTGGGCAAGATTTCCTGCTAGGGGTGGGTAAACGGTTCAGCCCGTACCCGCTCCGGCTTCTACTCCAGAGGATGCGAGCAGAAGGAGGAAGGACGGGGGAAGTAGTCAGAAGCTTATGTTGTTTATTCGGGGGAAGGCCATGTCTGGGGCTCCGATTATAAGGGGAATTAATCAGTTCCCAAAGCCTCCAATCATGATTGGTATTACTATAAAGAAAATCATTACGAATGCATGGGCTGTAACGATTACATTGTAGATCTGGTCATCGCCCAAGAGTGCGCCGGGTTGACTGAGTTCGGCCCGAATAAGAAGACTTAGTGCAGTGCCTACTATTCCGGCTCAGGCACCAAAAACTAGGTATAGGGTGCCGATATCTTTGTGATTGGTTGAGAAAAATCAGCGTGTGATTGCCACAGGTAGAATGGCTGAGGGTTAAGCGGTGGTTTGTAGCCCCATATACAGAGGTTTAAGTCCTCTTTCTATCAGCCCTGGGGTGTTACATGTTAGATTGCAAATCTAAAGAAGCAGATTGACGTCTGCCGGGGCTTTCCCCGCCTTTTGCTTTTGCTAGGCGGGGAAAGTTAGATGGAAGCTCGTTGGTTTTGGGCGCTTAGCTGTTAACTAAGAGTTTGCAGGATCGAGGCCTGTCTATCTAGTTAAGGCTTTAGCTTAATTAAAGTGTCTGTTTTGCATGCAGAAGATGTGAGATAATGGCTTGCAAGTCTTATCAGGGACTGAAAGATTTTCACTTCCACTGAGAGCTTTGAAGGCTCTTGGTCTGGTGTTAACCTAAGTCTCTTATGTGTTAAAGAGTGTGAGTACTTCGGGGGTTAAGGGGAGGAGGAGAATGGAAGAGGATAATAAGATAGCGGTTGGTAATGTTTTTTTATTTGTTTGGGTTCGTCAGGGTAGTGTTCCTGTTAGGTTGTTTGGGGAGATAGTTAGGGCTATGGCGTACGATAGGCGTAGATAGAAATAAAGACTTAGTAGGGCGCTAAGGGCTGCTAATGTGGCTGTTATGCCTAGGTCTTGTTTTGTAAGTTCTTGAAGGATAAGTCACTTAGGCATGAAACCAGTTAGTGGGGGTAAGCCCCCCAATGACAGAAGAATTAGGGGTATTAGGGATGAAATGATTGGGGTTTTGGCCCATGAGATTGTTAGGGTCCCGATTGTTGTGGTTTTGTTTATCATGAAGGCAAGGAAGGTGGAGGATGTTATGATGATATAAAGTGCTAGGGTTATTACGGCTAGGGTGGGTGAGAATTGGAGAATAATGACTATTCAGCCTAGATGGGCAATGGAGGAGTAGGCTAGAATTTTACGTACTTGGGTTTGATTTAGGCCTCCTCATCCGCCGACAAGTATGGAGAGGATGGCGAGGAGGATTAAGAGTGTCTGATTGTTGGGCTGAATTTGTAGTAGAAGGGAGAATGGTGCGATTTTTTGTCACGTGGCCAGGATAAGTCCAGTTGTAAGGTCTAGTCCTTGTATTACTTCGGGGAGTCAGGTGTGGAGTGGAGCTAGACCAATTTTTAAGGCCAATGCAATGGTAATTATGGTTGTTGGGACTGGGTGGGTAGCTTGCTGTAGCTCTCATTGGCCTGTTATTCAGGCGTTGGTTGTGGCTGCGAGGAGGAGGGTTGCTGCTGCGGCAGCTTGAGTTAAGAAGTATTTTGTAGTGGCTTCAATTGCTCGTGGGTGGTGCTGTTGGGCTATTAGGGGAATAATAGCCAGGGTGTTAATTTCTAGGCCCATTCATGCAATTAGTCAGTGTGTGCTGGTAGTTGTAATAGTTGTACCTAACAGCAGACCAAATAAAAGGGAGGCAGTAATATAAGGGTTCATTTGTAAAGGGGGGATTTTAACCTCCATTTTTAGGGTATGGGCCTAAAAGCTTGTTTAGCTGACTTTACTAGAAAGTGGTGTAGTGGAAGCACTGAGAGTTTTGATCTCTCCGGGTTGGGTTCAAGTCCCTTCTTTCTAAGGAGCTGGAGGGAATTTAACCCTCATGATTCACTCTATCAAAGTGGTCCTTTGTTTCAGGCACAGTTCCTTTTATATTTGAGGAGGGAGGCCTGCTATCGTAGTCGGGAGTGCAAGATGTCAGATAATGAATGCTAATGTAAGTGGTAGGAAGTTTTTTCATGTGAGGTGCATTAGCTGGTCATATCGGAATCGTGGGTAGGAGGCTCGGGCTCATAGGAAGATGAGGGATAAAATGGCTGTTTTTGATATCAAATTAATAGAGGTCAGTTCTGGAAGAGCGGGCATATGTAAGGCCCCTAGGAATAGGATTGTGGAGAGCGTGTTTATTAAGAGGATGTTAGCATATTCTGCCAGGAAGAATAAGGCAAAGGGGCCCCCTGCATATTCAACATTGAATCCAGATACCAGTTCAGACTCTCCCTCTGTCAGGTCAAAGGGGGCTCGGTTTGTTTCGGCTAGCGTGGAGATGTATCATATTGCTGCGAGGGGTCATGTTGGGATGATTAGTCAAATGCTCTCCTGGGTGATGTTAAATGTTTGTAGGGTGAAATTACCGGTAAAAATAATCAATGATAAAAGGATTAGTCCTAGACTTACTTCGTAAGAGATTATTTGTGCAACTGCTCGTAGGGATCCTATAAGGGCATATTTTGAGTTGGAGGCTCATCCGGAACCTAGAATAGAGTAGACTGCCAAGCTAGAGATAGCCAGGACAAATAGAATGGCCAGGTTTAAGTCAAGGATGGGGTAGGGGAGGGGCATTGGTGTTCATATTATTATGGCGAGAGTAAGGGCTAGTACGGGGGCAATAATAAATAGGATGGGAGCGGAGGTGGACGGTCGGACAGGCTCTTTGATGAAAAGTTTAACGCCATCGGCGATGGGCTGGAGGAGTCCATAAGGCCCTACGATGTTGGGTCCTTTTCGTAATTGCATGTAACCTAAAACTTTTCGTTCAATTAATGTTAAGAAAGCTACGGCTAGTAGAACGGGGACAATAATGGTCAGGGGGTGAATTAAGTGGGTAATTAGTATTGTAGTCATAGTTAGGGAGAGGAGTTGAACCTCTGTTCGAAGGGTTTAAGGCTTTTGCAATACCGGGCTCTGCCACACTAACATGTCATGTTCTTTGACTTAGTTTTGTACTCTCTTATTTGCTTGAGCTGGGTTCAGCAAGTGAGAGTGGGGCTTGTTTGGACATTGGCCCCTCTTTTTCGGTCCTTTCGTACTGGAAAAAGGTACTTCATAGATAGAAACTGACCTGGATTACTCCGGTCTGAACTCAGATCACGTAGGACTTTAATCGTTGAACAAACGAACCTTTAATAGCGGCTGCACCATTGGGATGTCCTGATCCAACATCGAGGTCGTAAACCCTCTTGTCGATATGGACTCTAAAAGAGGATTGCGCTGTTATCCCTAGGGTAACTCGGTTCGTTAATCGGCTTTAGCCGGATCATTATTGGTCAGATGTTCTGTAACTTAGAGTGGTGACTCTTGGTTTTAAAAAGGGTGTTTTCATTCCACATGGGGGTTTTTTGTTACCCCGCGGTCGCCCCAACCAAAGACATTAAAACAGGGTCACTAGGTTTATTTCCTTTATTTAGGGTTTATTGACAGGGGCTGTTTTTTGTCTAAAGCTCCATAGGGTCTTCTCGTCTTATGGTTTTATCCCCGCTTCTGCACGGGGAGATCAAGTTCATTGACTTGAGAAAGGAGACAGCTAAGCCCTCGTTATGCCATTCATACAGGTCCACATTTAAAGGACAAGTGATTGCGCTACCTTTGCACGGTCAAAATACCGCGGCCGTTAAACATATAGTCACAGGGCAGGCGTGACCTCTTATTCACTGAAGCAAGAGGCGATGTTTTTGGTAAACAGGCGAGGCTTTGAGTTTGCCGAGTTCCTTCTTTTTCTTTTAGTCTTTCCTATTTGGCACACCAGTGTAGGGGTAACGGAAAAGTGTTAAATGTTTTTCTTGTTGTGAGTTTAATATTTATTTCCCTCTTTGGTTGGGTCCGTTGAATTTCGGTGGGGGTTCGTTCTGATGTACACTTGTGCTTGGAGGGGGTCGGCCCCTTATTACTCATTTTAGCATAATTTCTTCTATGGAGGCATAGAAAAGCCCGGTAGGGGAAGGGGTTAGGAGTGTTTTATTGGTATTTGTGGCAGGGATGTGCTAGAGCTTTAACGCTTTCTTATGGTGGCTGCTTCTAAGCCTACTTAAGCGCGGTGCCTTAATTTTTTATAATCCTTATCCTCCTGTTAAAAGTTGTTTCTTGTATCAAAGGGGCTGTACCCCCTTTGATTAACTCTTTTGGTTTCTTAAAGTCGGGTTAATATAAATAGTTATGGAGTTAAGAAGCCAAGAGGCTGAGCTTATACTCAGTTCTCGGGCAACCAGCTATAACTGAACTCGGTAGGTTTATCACCTCTACTCAAAGCTCTTTCCACTCTTTTGCCACAGAGACGGATGTGCCCTATAAAGGCTGTCTTGGAGTAGCTCATTCAGTTTCGGGGTGTTAGACTAAAGTGCTCTTTGCCTAATTATACTAGCTAAATCATGATGCAAAAGGTACGAGGTGTAATCTCTGCTTTTTTTTACTTTACTGGGTTATTTCATTTCTCTTTCAGCGTTCCCTTGCGGTACTTTATCTATAGCTCCTAGTTCCTTTTCTATCTCCTATACTAGGGTGGTAAAATGATTTGTTTTGTTTAGTTAAGTGTCTTAGGGGGTATTTATAGTGGGTTGTTGTGGGTGGGGTGGGGGCTAGCTGTTAGGTGTCGGGGCAGCTCGATTTGCACGGGCGTCAACTCGGTGTAAGGGAGGTGCTTTAAGCTGTTAAGCTATGCTCCGGTTTTTCCAAGTGCACCTTCCGGTACACTTACCATGTTACGACTTGCCTCCCCTTTTCTTTTGGTGGCTTATTAGTTATTTTTAAATTAAGAGTTTGGGGAGAGTGACGGGCGGTGTGTGCGCGCTTCATAGCCGGTTTCAGCATGACACTCTATTTCTTGCTTACTGCTAAATCCTCCTTCGGGTGTGCATTTCAGCACATCTTTCGTGTTCTCTAGGCAGAGAATGTAGCCCATTTTGTCCCCCTCCATTCGCTACACCTCGACCTGACGTTTTTGGCTGTGCCAATTTTGTCTACTATTTGCCCTTCACAGGGTAGGCTGACGACGGTGGTATATAGGCGGTTAAAACAAGGAGGGGTGAGGTTGAACGGGGAGTATCGGTTTTAAAACAGGCTCCTCTAGATGGTTTTAAAGCACCGCCAAGTCCTTTGGGTTTTAAGCTAATGCTCGTAGTAACCAGGCGGATATGTACGTAGTTTCATATCGTGTTTAGGGGTAGGCATAGTGGGGTATCTAATCCCAGTTTGTGTCCTAGCTTTCGTGGGTTCGAGTTAGTGAGGCTACTTTCGTTATTGTTCTTCGTTGCTTCGGAAGCGTATAACAGCCTTGAAGGTGTTCGGTCTCAGTTTGTTGTTTATAGTTCTAACCACCCTTTACGCCGTTGGCTAACAACTTGGGTCTCTCGTATAACCGCGGTGGCTGGCACGAGTTTTACCGACTCTTTAGATCATGACTAAGTCAAGTTTTCACTTATGGCTTAATGTTTATCACTGCTGAATTCCCTTGGGGGCGTGGCAAAGCTAGGTGTCATGGGCTACAAATTTGTGTGCCTGATACCAACTCCCTATTTCCGGACGGGGGGCGGGGGGCATTTTCACTGGGATGCGGATACTTGCATGTGTAAGTTTGATCAGAGTTGTTAGTAAAGTCAGGACCAAGCTTTTGTGCCTGCGGGACTTTTCAGGGTCCATCTTAGCATTTTCAGTACTCTGCTTTGGTTAAGCTACGCTAGC